CTCCAGAAGATATTGATCGTAAATAAGAAGACTTTTTACTAAGAAAAAGGAATAGATATTCGCATTCATATACATAAAAATTATGTAGGAACAAAAAGAATCTTTTCTTTCTTTTTGAAAAGAGGTAAATGGATTTTTTTGAAGTAATGAGACTATTCAATTTATGATATTCGTGGAAAATCAATCGCACTAAATGCAAAGAAGGAACATCTTTGATCCAGCATTGAAGGATTTGAACCAAGATTTCCAGATGGATGGGATAGGGTATTAGTAGATCCGACACATAATTTAAATGTGATAATTTATCCTCTAAAAAGGGAAATATTGAATGAATAGATCGTAAATTCTGAGATTTTGGTATTCTTTTTTCTTCAAGGGAGGCTATTAATCGCGACGAGAATGAAATTTCCAGAATGACTCCAAAACCTTCTGATACCATTTGAGAATAAAAATGATAAGAAAAAGAATTCTTGTGCAGCGAAAATACATTTTGGTTAGAATCATTCACCGAAGAAATCAAATATTTCTGTTGATACATTCGAGTAATTAAACGTTTCACAAGTACCAAACTAGATTTATTGTCATAACCTATAATTTCCACAGGTTCATAAAAAATCAAACTATTGAAGCTATGATAATGAGCAAGTGAGTAAATATACTCCTGGAGGAGTAGCGGATATAGGAAGTTTTGTTGCCAAAATCTCTCTTTTTTCAATCTAAATATCCTTGTAATCCTGCTATTTCAATACATTGCTACTTTAACCAAAAAAGAGAGGCATTTCTTGTCTTATGAAATGATACATAGTGCAATATGGGTCAGAACGGCGTATGTGTTTATGTTGTATGATAGTCTATTTTTATCTTATAGTAAAATACTATTTATAAGAAAAGAATAGAACTTCTAACTAGAAGAAATTAGAATATTAGAATAATAAAGAATAATAGAATAAGAATATTATTCTTCTAATTATTCTAAGAGATAATTCTAATAATATAGTCTAGTATTATTCTAGACTATGCACTGTCTATACTTTTACTTTATTTTTTTTTTTCTATTTTAAAGAATCGAAAATAAGATAGACTTTTTCTACTTTTTAAACTTTTAGACTTTATTGTGATTCAAAATCATAAGAATAATCTAAGAAGTAAAAAATTATAAAATTCTATAAAAGTAAGAACAAATAAAGAATATATACTCCGGAGACAAAGAGCCCAATCTACAGATCTTTTTCTTTTCCCTTTTTATCTAATTTGATTTTCTTTTTCTTGTTAATATAACTAGGAATATAGGAAAAAGAACAAAAGAAATAAAGAAAATAACAAGAAGAAAAAAGGGTAAAAATCTTTTATTTTTGCAACCTAATCACTCTTTTGACTTTGGAAATAATAATTTTTTATCACTATACTCTTTCTTATACACATCTGTCTTCAATCCACAATAAAGAATAATTAGGATTAAGAAAAAAAAGAATCAATGGTCTCACAAGAGACCCTTTTCCCACATCAGGCACTAATCTATTTTTAACGTATAATTAGTAATTTGATCGGGTAATCATTCAAATTAAGAAGGGAAGCTCGTTGCTTTTTTGTCTTACTCGAATTGGAGCCATAAGACTCTATCCATTTATTCACTAGACCAAAAAGAGTTTACTTAACTAAATTTTCAAAATATTCTAAAAAGAAAAATTCTTGTTCTATTTAGATTATGAGTACTAGAATTTTTCTTTTTTTTCTATTTTTCTATTCTTTTTACGACATGCTCTTTTTTCCATTCATTACCTTTCAGGATCAGTCGCGGTCTTATAAACTATACCAAGAGTCTAGACGAATTTATTCATCCAAATGTGTAAAAGATCATAGTCGCAATTAAAAGCCGAGTACTCTACCATTGAGTTAGCAACCCGGACCAATATGAAGTGTAGATATGATCGAAATAAAAAAAAATTCAGCAAACTCATCCATTTTACTAAACTGAAGGAAAGAGCCAATAGGGAATGGGGATAAAAAGATCTATTTATATATGATCAAATTATATTTGTTTGATACGCCATTGTCAATATAAATGGACTTTTTAGAAAACAAAATTCAAGAAATTCTATGTAAATTTGTGTTACATTAGCACAACATAAAGAATAAAAATTTGAGTGGAAAAAAAATAAGGAAAAGGAATAAGAAAAAGGTATAGATAGAAAAATAGCGGTTTTCTTTAATCAAAAAAAGAAAGATACAATACAAATACAAGAAGAAAGATTACCCCCCTTGTTGGGGGGGTCCACAAAAATAAGAAAAAGGAGAATAAACGAAGTATGAATAGAACAAGAAAAAAAGAAACTTTGAATAAAGAATTAAATAAAGATAGGTACTCTTTATCTTATACTTTTTTCTTTATGATTCTTTCTTTTCTTTTTTATCAAAAGAAATTCGAAATTCTTTAAAGAATTCTGTCTTGCTTAAAATATCATAAACAGTTCCTGTGGGTTGAGCACCTTTTTCAAGGAAATATAAGATAGCAGGAACATTTGAATAAGTTTGATTCTTTATCGGATCATAAAAACCCACTTTTCGAAGATCTCTTCCTTCTCTTCGGGATCGAACATCAATTGCAACGATTCGATAGATGGCTCATTGGGATAGATGTAGATAAAAGATGCCCCCCTAGAAACGTATAGGAAGTTTTCTCCTCATACGGCTCAAGAAAAAATGATTCGAATTTATAGAATTTCTATTTCTATCTATTTTTTTTTCCTTCTTTACAGAAAAAGAAATCTCATTTATACTCCTAACTCAAGTTGGATATTTTGAAAAGATTTCAAAAGGGAATCCTTAAAATTTATTGAGCTGTCTCTAACCTCTTTTTCTGTCTATTTTCAGATCTATTTTTTTTTTTACTCATTCTGATCCAATTGTTGAGACAAGTTAAAAAAGTGTTTCCTTGTTCCGGAATTTGTTGTTTTTGCTTTGCGCTTTTTTCAATCATTAGGTTTAGACATTACTTCGGTGATATTTACTCCTTTTCAAAAAGGCAGCAACATACCTTTTGTTTTTTGTTCTTTCTATGGAAAAGAGAAAAATCATTTTATTCCTTTGTGATACACTCTTGATTAAAACAGTTTGAAAATTTAGACAAATTTGGTTTTTTTTCATTTCAAACTTGTTCAATTTTGAACCTCTCCATTTATCTATAATCTATATTTAGATATTTATGATATATTTACAAAGTTGATCTAACTTATTGATTGTCACTAACCCTAGATTATTACCCCGATAAAAGAATCAATTATTTTTGCTCGAGCTCCATCATATGCTATACCTTATATATACCATTAGTCTCTTTATTTAGCAACCCAAGACAAATTTAATCAGGTTCCTAGCAGAACAAATCATGTCGAGACAAGAGCATCTTCATTCGTATAGAAGATGGTGGATGTCAGAATCCACAGCCAATCATGTCCTTCAAGTCGCACGTTGCTTTCTACCACATCGTTTCAAACGAAGTTTTACCATAACATCCCTATAATTTTCTTTTAATTTGGAACCATATGCAATTGATTAAATATGGAATCATGAATAGTCATTGGCTGAACCGATACATAAGAATCTACACTTATAGACTTATAGATTAAGTCTATACCCAAAAAGGATTTCACTTAACATTACCCCTATATTTTCTCATATGAATAATATAACATAAAACAACAAACCAGTTTTAAGCAAACTTCTTTACATCTTCAACAAATCTTTGAGGATTGTCCATCAGAAATCCTTTTTATTAAAATAAAAAAGATTCTAAACCTAAAAAAATCCTTTGGCTTTACTTTCATTCAGATGGAAAAGAAATACCCATGAATGGATAAAAGTTTTTATTTAACTAAAGATTTCATTGAAATCTTCATAAATATTCAATTATAGTCAATTAGAGAATAAAGAAAATAATAAGATAATCTGAAATAATAAGATATTCTTAATAAGAAAAATATACAAATAGACAATATATTCTTATGTAAGAATTATGGATTTATGTATGAATAGATTCTAATATAAGTATATCCTAATCTATTCATATTTTCTCATTTTTCCTTTAGATTTATGAAATATGATTTTATAATTTGAATATTATGATTTCCTTTTTTTCACCATCTCCAATTGAATCTGATTTTCATTGAATTTAAAACAGAGAGATAGTTTGAGAATAAAGTTTCTTCGTTTTCATTATTAGAAAGTCTAAAAAGTCTCGTGTAAGGTAAGATCAAAGATAAAATCAAAATCCTCGGGATTCTGATCTTTTCGCATCCATCTCCATTATAAAAAAAAAACAAAGAATTGTTGAATTCAATTTTCAATTTCAATCGAGAAGAATTTTTTGTTTCTGATGCGAACGATCTGGGACGGAAGGATTCGAACCTCCGAGTAACGGGACCAAAACCCGTTGCCTTACCGCTTGGCCACGCCCCATTTCTTTTTGGTCTAAGAAAAACTAAGATAAATATTGGTTATTCGTCAATAACCAACCTCAAAAAATATAGGACATGTTGCCGCTAGGATTCAACATAATAGATATAGAATCAAAAAGATTAATTGATCATTACTTATAATTCAATTAAGATATTCTATAAAAATAGAATTCCTTGTATTCTTATTTGATTGGATAATGTAAAGAAGGATTCTTGATTGGGGAGAAGTCAAAGAAAAATAAGAATTTATTTCTTTTATCTGCTATCTACCTTTTTTTCTTTTCAATTTTACCTAAGAAAAACAACTCAATCCAATCTGATAATTTCTTATTCAATTTAATTTGAATCTTTAACTTTAAGAACAAGAAAAGAATATTTGTTATGCTTAATATCTTTTGTTTAATTTGTATCTGTCTTAATTCTACCCTTTCTTTGAGTAGTTTTTTCTTCGCCAAATTGCCCGAGGCTTATGCCTTTTTCAATCCAATCATAGACGTTATGCCAATTATCCCTTTACTCTTTTTTCTCTTAGCCTTTGTTTGGCAAGCTGCTGTAAGTTTCCGATAAAAATTGAATCTCTAATCTATATTCAATTCAGAATTTATTTTACAAAAAAAAAGATGAGATTTTATTCTGAATATCAATAAGATCATAAATAAGATTCAGATAAGTCTGGACATTAGGAAACCTCGATTCAAAAAGTCTGGTATTTTATGAAATTTCATTTGAATATTGAATAAGGGAAGGGGGCGATGATCTTTAGCTTTTATTTAAAAAGCTAATCAGCTTATTTATTTGGTTCTAACCTTTCGATCCCATACCCCATAAAATTCCTTCTCAAATTACTTAATTATAGATAATTCTAGATATGAATATGGCAAGTATGGCAAGAAATTTTTGGTAACGAAAAAAGACGAATCTTATTACATTAGAAAAAAAAAATTCGTGAAAATAAATTTCAAAAAAACTTCCTTTTTTTATCTTTAGAGCGATAGTATGTGTCGTAAAATAGGTGATCTATTTCCTTAAAAAAAAAGGATCTTATCTTATCTTGGAGATTTGTAATGCTTACTCTTAAACTATTCGTTTACACAGTAGTAATATTCTTTGTTTCTCTATTCATCTTCGGATTCTTATCTAACGATCCGGGGCGTAATCCTGGGCGTGAAGAATAAAAAGAATAAAAAAAGAGATGAGATTCATTTTTACTCTTTCTTTTTTCATAGGTAAATGTATAAAGAAAAGAAATGGAATAGATGTTATATAAAGATAAAAGATTCATAAATAAATAAATAAAGAATAATCAAAAATTATTCCAATTATAAAATATCAAGTGATCAGGGGGGGGGTCGGAGAGAGAGGGATTCGAACCCTCGATACGAAGAATTCGTACAACGGATTAGCAATCCGACGCTTTAGTCCACTCAGCCATCTCTCCCCAGTCAAAATTGGAAATTTATCAAATTTATCATGTGTGGAATCAATGATTCAAAAAATATTTCTCGAATAGAAAGAATACCTTACTTCTTTTATTTTTTACAAAACAAAAACTTCATTTCACCGGCCTGGTTAAGTATAAGTACTGGCCGGGCCAGTACTTCTTTTGTTTCGACAAATCAAAATCTTTATTGACTTTATTGAAAAGAGAAGAGTAATTTTCATTGCCATTCCTAATTATTATAAATTAGATAAGATTCTAATAGATAGATTATCTTATAAATTATTGAAAAAATTATCTATATCTAACTATAATCTATATCTAACTATATATTATATAGATTCTATTATATATCTAATATCTAAATTAATAATTAATAGAATGAATCTATTTTATTTTCATTTTAGATTCTATATATTTAATATTTATTTACTAATTGAATCTTAGAGATTCTATTTCTATTCTTAGTATATTATAGTAAATTAGAGTCTAATTTAGAATATTTACTATTTATAGCTTTCTAGTAAAAAATAGTAAAAGTGTTTTAGTACTATTAATAGTATTTAGAGTATATATTATATACCAATAGAGTACTAATATTGTACTAAGATTTTTCGTCTTTATTTTTTTTTTTCTTTCTTATTAATATTAAGACTTCTTAAGGGAATTATTAAGATGAATAGAATACTGAACTCCAATTTTCATTTAGAATGAATTTTGTTTTGTATTAATGAATTTCCTAATTTTATAAATTTTCTATTTAAGAAAAAAAAAAAGAGATCTGATAAGAGAAAGAATATGAAAAAAAATACACATATTTCGAAAATGATACTAGAAATCATTTACTTGTTCAAAGCAAAGGACAAGCTTGAAAGTTTGAGGCCCAATTTACCCAAATTCAGAAAATCTAATGGTTCAAATGAAGAGAGGTTTCAAAAAATAAAAGACTTATAACTTTAGTACACTATTGAAATTTGACTAAACTTTTTGCTATTTACCTATTCTTTTTTCAAGTTTTCCCGTGGGGGAACAAAATACTGAGATTTTCATGATTATGATGCTATATTGACTACATCTAATTACTTTGTTGGACAAAAGGCCCATTTATATCCAATAATGAATATGTAGCGGGTATAGTTTAGTGGTAAAAGTGTGATTCGTTCTATTAACAACTTCAATAGTTAAGGGGTCTTTCCTTTTTTTTTCATATTCCGATCAAAAACTTTATTTCTTAAAAAGATTTAATACTTTATCCCTCAATAGCACATTTGAGGAAAAAATATACATTATCACGATTTATATACAAAAGACAATCAGAATTTTCATAAAAAAATTGTATTATGGAGTCGAGAAGCATAATTTTTTTGATTGGTTCAATTCTTCCAATTAAATGAGTATGAATAAAAGATCTATGGAATAATAGTACAAAACTTTCAATCGTAACTAAATCTTCAATTTTTGCGCTTAAAAAGGGGAGATTGAAGCCAAAATAGCTATAAAATGATGGTTTTGGTTTACTAGAACCCTCGGCTTATTATTTGAGCTCGGTAGAAAAAAAATTATTTTCCTTAGGATCCCACAAGTAGAAAAGAAATAGGGAACGAAGTAACT